TAACTAATAATCCTGTTATGCAGAAAAAAGTAACTATCATACCCTTTTCTGACGAATCATATAGTCCTACGATTTCATCGACTAATAAAGTTATCAAATGAATTGTAATTACAATTGAAACGATAGAAAAGGATATATGAGTTAATATATGCTCTAAAGTTGAAAATATCATAAAAATTATTAAAAGGGGGTCCCGCAATTATAGTAATTGAAATCGGGAATTGAATTCATTATAGGGCTTACTCTTTTAGAAGATGCCATGCCGCCACTCGGACTCGAACCGAGATGCTCTAGCACTGCTTCCTAAGAGCAGCGTGTCTACCTATTTCACCATAGCGGCTTATTCGAAATCATAATAACCTATTTTTATTCAATCGTCGAGATTGAAGGAGTTAATTAAATGCAATGTTTTTTTAGGAAACCATTAAATTGATGAATAAAAACTTGTTTAAGAATTAGGGATTTAAACGTTTTCGTTAAGAATATTTATTATCTTTTTTTTTATTTTAGAATGTAAATTTTATTTAACTGAACTAAAAATGTAGTTTTTCGTAAGTTATTACTTTATGTTTTCCTAAAACAAAAATGTTACGGTTGGAACTAGATTATTTTGACTTCAATCCATAGATAGAACTAAAAACAATGTTCTGTCTCGTTTGCATTTTTTAATGATTCATTTATTTTATCATTTATTAATATAAAATAAAAAAATAATTTTATCGATAAAATATAATTTTTATATAACACAATTTCAGCGATACACTCAAGGGGTTTTTGTAAATATTTGCATAGTTAGTTTTATATGAATTTTTAGGGTTTTTCGTTGTGTAGAGAGTTTGTGTTAAGATTTAGCAACCCGATTAAGTTAGGTATTAGTATGGGTGTATCAATTATATAACAATATTTTATATTTCTATCGAAACTGTACCGTGATATATATTATATTTTGATCGATCTTCCAATCGAACCATAGGATCTAAAACGGATCACTCAAAATTGGCACATTCGTCATATAACTACCTAAAAATGTAAAAGGGGATTTTATTAATAAAATTGGGTTAAAGAGTTTATATAGTGATAATAATTTAGAAGATTATAAAACATATTTTAAACTAAATCAATTAGTTTCAACGAACCCTTCTTTTAATATATAATTATAATATATAATAAAAAATAAATTTATTTTTATTATTGAGTCAAGTCGATGGGGAAAGTGAGAATCCCCATCCTGAAAATTATAAAATATACTAAAACGAAAGGTGAACCCTTGTGCTTGCATTTATCCTTTTTTCAAACAAAAAAGTACCATTAATTTTTCGAATTAAGTAGACAACAGAATTCTTATCTATATCAGAAATGAAAGAAAAAAGACGCCTTCTAAATTAAAACATTATGAAACTAATTATTTATTATTTTATATAAATATAAATTTATATTATTTTACTATTATGATGTTAATTAAAATTCTTATAACTTATAAATCTTATAAAAAAATTAGAAACAAAATTAGATTACTTTTCTAATTAGACCGATTCAGATTTTTTATTGTATTGTTTGATTACTATTATTTATTTGTTACACAAAAAAAACTTTTAGAACTCCCGGTAGAAAGAGATTTCGCTAACGAAAAAGCTTTCAATGCTGCCCGATATCCCTTCCTTTTCCAAATATTTTTACGAATCCGTTTTTTTGAAATAGAGGTGCGTTTTTTTGGAACTGCCATTAAAAAATTATAATAGGTTCTTCGGTTGGATGTGAAAGACATCTATTGTTCAAAATAAATTTTTCTTTACTGTTCTCTATCTATTTATTCTCTAAATTATACTCCCTTCATAAATAATAAATAAAGGGGGGTGTGTAAAAATCGCATAAAATATTACTAACAACAATCCCCTATGCCAAATAGAATAGAATTGATTGAAGTTGATAAAATACAATACAAACAAAAAAGAAAAGATTGTGCGTTTAGTTTTCTTTCTATTTTCGTCGTGTTACATTTATACATGTAATAAAATACATCAAAAGTTTAATAACCCAACCCCTCTATCGCTTAATTAAAAAACTTTAATAATTTTCTATTATATTAATTTTAATTAATTTAATTGGTCAAACTCGAAGAAAGAGTACACCCAACTTTAATTCTCAAATTCGAGTGGGACTAGTAGTTAATCTGTTAAAGGATACAAAATATATAATTTTTTATTATTAAAGGCATTTTATTTGCCCTTTTTTTTTATTTTACATAAAATAAAGTGTTGGATATCATAGCATTTCCTACAAATAGCTTTTATTGTAATGGAAGACAATCAATTAGTTACAAAACAAATTGTTTAATGATTCTGAATAACCGAATTACAATTACAATAAATAGTTTTTATGGGTCAAGTTATGCGCTTTATGATTCATACCAAACACTGTTTTTGGTGTAATTATTTATCCTCGCTCTATAGATATAAAAGATATAAATAAATTATTGTAATACGTAATAATTAGAATGCAAATTTTATTTAAGTTTTATTTTATATATCTTAATTTTTTTTTATTAACTGACCCCTTTCAACAGAAAACAAATAAGAACCGGTGAATCAGAAACAATTAATTAAGAAAAATATTTTATTTTTTTTTATGGAATATACATATCAATATTCATGGATTATACCTTTCATTCCACTTCCAGTTCCAATGTTAATTGGAGCAGGACTTCTACTTTTTCCAACGGCAACAAAAAATCTTCGCCGTATGTGGGCTTTTCCGAGTGTTTTATTGTTAAGTATAGTTATGATTTTTTCAGCCCACTTTTCTATTCAGGAAATAAATAACAATTCCGTATATCAATATGTATGGTCTTGGACCATCAATAATGATTTTTATTTAGAATTTGGCTGCTTGGTTGATCCACTTACTTCTATTATGTCAATATTAATCACTACTGTTGGAATGATGGTTCTTATTTATAGTGATAATTATATGTCTCATGATCAGGGATATTTGAGATTTTTTGCTTATATGAGTTTTTCCAATACTTCAATGTTGGGATTAGTTACTAGTTCTAATTTGATACAAATTTATATTTTTTGGGAATTGGTTGGAATGTGTTCTTATCTATTAATAGGTTTTTGGTTCACACGACCTAGTGCGGCGAATGCTTGTCAAAAAGCGTTTGTAACTAATCGTGTCGGGGATTTTGGTTTATTATTAGGAATTTTGGGTTTTTATTGGATAACGGGTAGTTTTGAATTTCGGGATTTGTTTGAGATATTTAATAACTTGGTTTATAATAATGAGGTTAATTTTTTATTTGTTACCTTATGCGCCTTCCTATTATTTGCCGGCGCAGTTGCAAAATCCGCCCAATTTCCCCTTCATGTATGGTTACCTGATGCCATGGAAGGGCCTACCCCCATTTCGGCTCTTATACATGCCGCTACTATGGTAGCAGCAGGAATTTTTCTTGTAGCTCGGCTTCTTCCTCTTTTCATAGTTATACCTTACATAATAAATCTAATAGCTTTGACAGGTATAATAACATTACTTTTAGGAGCCACTTTAGCTCTTGCTCAAAAAGATATTAAGAAAAGCTTAGCTTATTCTACAATGTCTCAATTGGGTTATATGATGTTAGCTCTAGGTATGGGGTCTTATCGAGTTGCTTTATTTCATTTGATTACTCATGCCTATTCGAAAGCATTGTTGTTCTTAGGATCTGGATCAATTATTCATTCGATGGAAACTATTGTTGGATATTCTCCAGATAAAAGTCAGAATATGGTTCTTATGGGCGGTTTAAGAAAACATGTACCAATTACAAAAACCGCTTTTTTATTAGGTACACTTTCTCTTTGTGGTATTCCACCTCTTGCTTGTTTTTGGTCCAAAGATGAAATTCTTAATGATAGTTGGTTGTATTCACCGATTTTTGCAATAATAGCTTGTTCCACGGCAGGATTAACTGCATTTTATATGTTTCGTATCTATTTACTTACTTTTGAAGGACATTTAAATGTTTATTTTCAAAATTACAGCGGCAAAAAAAATAGCTCGTTCTATTCAATGTCTCTCTGGGGTAAAGAAGGAAAAAAAATTATTAAAACAAGCTTTCATTTATTAGATTTTTTAACTACGAAAAAAAATGAAAAAACTTATTTTTTAAACACGTATCGGATTGATAGTAATGAAAATGTAAGAAGTATGGTACATCCGTTTATTAGTATTGCTCGTTTTGGCACTAAAAACACTTTCTCATATCCCCACGAGTCGGACAATACTATGTTATTTCCGATGCTTGTATTAGTTTTATTTACGTTGTTCGTTGGGGCCGTAGGAATTCCGTTATTCAATCAGGAAGGAATGGATTTGGATATACTATCCAAATTCTTAAGTTCGTCTATAAACCTTTTACATAAAAATAGAAACCATTCTGTGGATTGGTATGAATTTATCACAAATGCAACCCTTTCCGTTAGTATAGCTTATTTCGGAATTCTTATATCGTCTTTTTTATATAAGCCTGTTTATTCATCTTTACAAAATTTTAATTTATTTAATTCATTTGTTAGAAGTGTTCCTAATAAAATTAAAATTTTGGGGGGTAAAATAATAAATGTGATATATAATTGGTCGTATAATCGTGGTTACATAGATTTTTTTTATGTAATATCCTTTACTAAAGGTATAAGAAGATTAGCTGAACTAACTCATTTTTTTGATAGACGAGTAATTGATGGAATTACGAATGGAGTCGGTATTGCGAGTTTTTTCGTAGGAGAGGTTATCAAATATGTAGGGGGTGGTCGAATTTCTTCTTATCTTTTAGTGTATGTATCCTATGTATTAATTTTTTTATTTTTTTTTAAATATTTCTAACTTTGAATTTTCTTGTTCTTGATTCCCATCCAGATAATAAGTTTCATAAACGGGTCTATTTTTATAGCGTGTCTCTTTAAAGTGGAATTGATCCTTTGTTTTTTCCTTTCCATTCACTCGTATCTCTTTCGTTTCAT